TTACTATGAATTGTGCTTTTCTATTTTGAAAAGCACAATTACGATAGACAAGGAAGAATCTTAATATTCCATTCTACTTTAGACTAAGGCCTTGGGTCTCAAAATCATTATAAAAAAGATTATGAATTTTAGAATCCGACTGAGAACGAAACTTTTGAGTTCTGACTGTTCTGGATAAACAAAAGCTAGATTTCTAGTACGGATAATTTTGATTATTAAAAATTAACTTACGAAGATGAAGATGATGAAGATACTAATTAAGTAGTATTGATATTTAATATTTCAATATGAATATACGAATGGAAAGGCATCTTTATTCATTGTTTGCTAAACTTTATTGAATATAGACAATTCAACATGAATTTCCTATTATTATTTAAAGTAAGCCGCCGCCATGGTGAAATTGGTAGACACGCTGCTCTTAGGAAGCAGTGCTAGAGCATCTCGGTTCGAGTCCGAGTGGCGGCATAAATATTAATTCATGTTAATAATAAAGATACAATAGATATCTAATAGTATAATAGATCTAATAGAATCTAAAGAATCTAAATTTTTCAATATTTTAGATTCTATTTAAGCCCCCAATTTAAATTTTTTAAAAAGGACTTTTCTTTATGATATTTGCGACCTTAGAGCATATATTAACTCATATTTCCTTTTCGATCATCTCAATTGTGATTCTAATTCATTTGATGAACTTATTAGTCTACGAAATCGAAGAATTACGTAATTCGTCAGAAAAAGGAATGATAGCTACTTTTTCCTCTATAACAGTGTTTTTAGTTACTCGTTGGATTTCTTCGGGACATTTTCCTTTAAGTAATTTATACGAATCTTTAATTTTCCTTTCATGGAGTTTATCCATTATTCATATAATTCCGTATATTAGGAATTCTAAAAATGATTTAAACGCAATAACTGCACCAAGTGCCATTTTTACCCAAGGTTTCGCCACATCAGGTCTTTCAACTGAAATGCATCAACCCGCAATATTAGTACCTGCTCTACAATCTCAGTGGTTAATGATGCATGTCAGTATGATGTTATTGAGCTATGCAGCTCTTTTATGCGGATCATTATTATCAGTTGCTCTTATAGTGATTACATTTCAAAAAAGAATTGATTTTCTTTTGAAAAACAAAAATTTTTTAAGTTTAAGGAAATCATTTTTCTTTGGTGATATGGAATTTTTGAACGAAAAAGGAACTATTTTAAAAAAGACTTCTTTCCTATCATTTAAAAATTTTTACAAATATCAATTAATTCAGCATTTGGATTCTTGGAGTTATCGTGTCATTAGTTTAGGGTTTACCTTTTTAACCATAGGCATTCTTTCTGGAGCAGTATGGGCTAATGAAGCATGGGGTTCATATTGGAATTGGGATCCTAAGGAAACTTGGGCATTTATTACTTGGACCATATTTGCAATTTATTTACATACTCGAAAAAATTCAAAATTGCAAGATCAAGTTACGAATTCGGCATTTGTAGCTTCTATAGGATTTCTCTTAATTTGGATATGCTATTTTGGGATCAATCTATTAGGAATCGGGTTCCATAGTTATGGCTCATTCCAATGAATATCTAATTGAATAAAATAAACTGCATAAAGAATACATAAAGAATAAAGGATACATAAAAGAATCGTCAGATACACAATGAAATTTTATGCGAGTTTTTGAGAATCTTTTAAATAGAGGAATTTTTCAAATGGTTCTCAAAAACTTTAGATATATCTAATTACAATTCTAATTAACACTTACCTTTTTTTCATTGCACAACGAAGAATTGTGAAAATATGAAAGTCAAAGAATTCTAAGACTTTTTTCCAATTAATTAAATTTCTTGAATCTAAAAAAAGAATTAGTATCTATAAAAATAGAACTTGTACCTTGTCAACCGATAACGGGAGAACAAATCAGGATAAATACCAATTCCTATTACAGGTAGAAAGATATAGATCAAGACAAATAGTTCTCGTGGTCCAGAATAAAAAAATTCGAGTTTGTAATATTAAATAGCTTGTATCCATAGAAAATCTGACGTAATATCGTAACATAGATAATAAAAAATAGAAGTTAATATCATTCCAATTAACATCACAAAAGTAATTAACATTTTTGGTATGAAAAGATATTTAGGGCTGGTAATTATTCCAAAAAAGAGTAATAATTCTGCAACAAAACCACTCATTCCTGGCAATGCAAGAGAAACCATCGAGAAACTACTAAACATGATAAAGATTTTTGACATTGCAATAGGTATCCCCCATCTCTTCGAGATAAAAAAAAAAGGTATTCTATCACAACTTTTTCCTGCTAATAAAAAAGCGCAGCACCAATCAATCTATGAGATAGTCTTTGTAAAATGATTTAATTAAGTCCTATGCCAGTTATTCCTAGAATTCCTATTAAGAGAAAAAAAAAGAACCTCCGGTAGTGCACAAAATCAACTTTGTAGTCGAGTATAGACATTTTTTTCCTCCCCACCTGGATAAAAGTAAATAAAAAAAAAAAATAAATTAATTTGAATTCCTACATGATGAAAAAAAGGAAAAAGTCTCGAGAAGAAAATGATGCTATTTGACCACTATACATTGCTAACATCAAGAAATAGAAAAATCGCGGATTTGAGTAATTGACCAAGCTACTAAAGTAGTTCTAAATCCTGTCAGTAAAAAGGGTCCTATGGAAAGTCCATCGGTTTTCAGTCTCCATTGAAAATCAAAAAGATTGATCCATTTAGAATCCTTCTTGGATTGAGTTAATGGATCGGATCGTCCAATTTGAAAATGATAACAAAATAAATAGATCATTAGAAGGAACTCTTAGGATACATATATATAGAGTATACCACCTATACACCTTATTTCACCTATACACCTTATTTCTCTTATGAGTGAAAAAGAGAATTGAAGAATCCGCAAATATGGGCAAAACAAAAAGTATTGTTAACCAAGGAAAATAACTCGTGATAAAGACAAGATAAGATTATACCAGAAAAGCCCGTGCTCGGGAGAAGAATAATATATTCTCTTTTCTCGAATACGGGCTTTTGTTGGTAAAGAGGAATCAAATGATTCAAGTGGAGTTTTTTGTCACATATCAATAAGAAAGACCCATGCTGCGAGTTGTTTCATGCCATAAATAAACACGGACACTCAAAAAATCCGTTGGACAAGCGGATTCACATCTTTTACAACCTACACAATCTTCGGTTCTTGGCGCAGAAGCAATTTGCTTAGCTTTACATCCGTTCCAAGGTATCATTTCCAATACATCCGTGGGGCAAGCTCGAACACATTGGGTACATCCTATACATGTATCATAAATCTTTACTGAATGTGACATTGGGTCTCTAAATTCCAGTTTTGAACACAAAAAATTTTCAATCTGGTAAAATAAGAAAATTCTATTTTCTATTGTAAACACCAGATGAATCAATGATTTATCAAAATTTTAAGAATCAATAGATTTTTTAATCTGTTTATGAGAAAGGACCAAGATACTTTGATTTCCATTTCAATAACCATGAAATATAAGTTTACGAATTCAATTCATGTTAATTTTACTATATGTATATAGAATGTATATAGATATAGAATATAGAAAGATTCTAGTATATAGGTAGAATAATTATATAGATAGATAGAAATATAATTAATTTGATATTGATATATTATATATCAATATCAAATTAATACGTTTGTTATTAAGTTAGTGATAGAAGAGGTTAGTAACTCTAAATCTCAATCATAAATCTATATGAAAATGAAAAAAGATAAGAAAGAAAAGAAATAATAATAAGAGAATTTTAGATTCTATTAATATTGAATTCTAATTATATTATCTTATTATTCTAATTCTATTAGATTTTTTTTATTTAGAATATTCTAAAATTAGAAAAGTCTTATGTTTCGATTTCTATGTGAAAATAGAAGAATTATGACTAATTCTTCAGCAAATTTGATTGATTAATACGAATTTATTTTCTGTTACGATGGATCGACGAAACAATAGCTAGACCAATAGCTGCTTAAACAGTAGCAATGGCTATAACAAAGATTGAGAAAATTTCTCCTTTTAATTGTCGACTATCAAATAGATTGGAAAATGTGACGAGATTTATATTCACCGAATTCAGTATAAACTCAAGACACATAAGTGTTCTAGCCATGCTTCGGCTTGTGATCAGTCCATAGATACCGATAGAAAATAAAGAAACACTTAGAAGAAAGACATGTTCTAACATTATTGATAAATTCCTCATCTCTCTCAATTCATTGAAATATGAACAAAAATGAAACCTATTAAGTTGACTAGAATAGAAGAATTACAGAACAAAAGAATATATTCACAGTAGATTGAGAAAAAAAAGATATTAAATCCATTTTCATTCTTTCAATAAAAAAAAGAAGTTATTATATTAGATTATTGATGGGCCATAGTAATTGCGCCTATCAAAGAAAGTAAAAGGATTAGATAAATGAGTTTAAAAGGAAGATAAAAATCTGTGGATAAATGACTCCCAATTTGTTGAACATTACTTATGAAGAAATCCTGTTCTATAATCTGATTTGATCTTGTAGTCCAAAAAATTCCGTACCATAACGTATTTGGGAGAGTAGTCATTCAATGAAAAAAAAATACTTGTACAAACCAATGAAGTGATCCTATTTCCAAAGGTCTGCAAATAGGAATCATTGGAATATTCTGAACCATTCATAAACAGCACAGCAAATATGATTAATACATTTATGGTTCCCACAAATAAGGAACTGCGTGGCAGCTACAAAATAGGAATTCAAAAAAAATATAGAATTAAGGATATACAAACAAGAAGAACCAATGCCAATGAAAAGGCAGAATCAATGGGATTGGTAAGTAATACTATTCCCAGACCTCCTAATATAAGAACTGATTCCAGAAATATTACTAAAGATATTAAATAGTTACAGGTAAATGATTTGTATGGATAAGGTAATTATGAAACTTTGTCCAATGTACCTTGTGGCTCATATTTTTTCCTTAATTCATTATTTCATTAATTTATTAAAATGAAAAATCTAAACAAAGAATAACTGAACTAAGAAAAAAATAATTAAAAAATAAAAAAGAACAAGAATAATAATAAGAAATTCAAAATTAATTAAGAAATTTTTGGTTCCCGAATATTTAATTGATCCATTAATTTCTTATAACGCACTTTATTTTTCTTTGACAAATAAGTCAATAATCGTTGACGTTTTCCTAGAATTATTCGTAGACCCCTTTGTGATAAAAAATCTCTTTTGTGCAATTCTAAATGTGAAGTAAGTCTTCGTATTTTACTGGTGAAATGGAATACTTGAAATTCAACAGATCCACTATTTTCTTCTTTTTCTTCTTGTGTGATAACTGAGATGAATGAATTTTTTTTGACCATAAATGAAAATTTGTATCTTTATTTTCTGTGAATTTTACCGATCAGGAAAAATAAAATAAAAAAATAATAAAGAATATTTATTATGCCAGTTATTTTTATCTTTTCATCTAGTATACATCAAAATTGTATTCTATTCATATACTCTTTTTTTCATTTATGTGGTTTATGTTTTTATGTTTTGTATATTTTAATCAAAATATACAAAACATAACATATATGTATTCGCGAAATAGAACAATTTCTTTGTTCTTTTTACTTAAAGAAATTCCACTCTTCCTAATGAAAGTTGATATACTATGAAATAAGCATTATGTATTATAGTATGTATTATAGTATTACTACATAGTGTATATGTTTTGGCTTTCTCATCTACCAAATATGTTAGACAATATGTAAGAAATCCACTATAAATTCTTTTTCATTGGAATTGAATTGATTCCTAATTGTTAATACATATGTATTCTTGACATACTGAAACGACTGCTGTTATTGGCATCAAACCAATAGCGATTCATACAAGCTAAATCTTCTAATCTATAATTGGGCCAAAGAAACAATTTGAATTTAATGAAATTTTTTATATCTGTATTAATATGTTTGTTCTCATTCAAAAATTGACCACATTTTCTTATTTTATTTTCATTGCAAAATCTTGGATTTCTATCTACAACATGAAAATTCCGGGAATTTAAACAAATTCGAATTCGAAATTCTCTACGACGTCTGGGGGATAGAATATTTTCAGGAACAAGTAAATCATAATGATTTTTGTCTCCACTCAAAAATATGTTGCTGTGTCGTGCAATGGATTTTTCAAACCCCCCTTTCTCAATTCTTTTTTTTTTGTATTTTTTATTTGTTTGGTACTTCTTATTATCGACTGATGAAATATCCATAGTTTGATATATAATAGATTTTCCGTCCCTTCGTATAGATAGACAAATTGGTTCAATAATAAATATTCCTTTTCTTATCAATTCTGCAAGAACTAGGTCCCTTTGAATAAACATTTGATCTAGATTTATTTCACCTCTTTGAATCGAAGATATAGCAATTTCCTTTGGATTTATCAGTCTAAGTAGAAGACAATATACCCTTAGATTTTTCATTACTTTATTATTCAAAAGATCAGCCCATCTTAGTTGAAAAAGTAAATATTTTCTCAAAAAAAAATCTAGTTCCATTTCATTCTTGCTCTTATATTGTTTTTTTTTATTTTTTATTTCTAAGCTTGTGTAATCTTCTTCAACAGCTTTTTTATTCTTTTGGTTTAGTAGAAGATTTCTTTGGACCTGTTGTTGGTTTTCTTCCTGCTTGGAATTTACTAATTCAAGATCTCTTTTTTTCTTAGATGATTTTACGTTAATTTTTTTACTTTTTTCATTTATAGAAAAATTAAAAAAGAGTGATTTGATTGGGATGATCCAAGGTTGAATTTTATAGACATCAAAAAGTAGTACAAATTCTGGGAAGAACCAAGTTTCGAGATTGGATATAGTATCATGATTGGATGCGATATCATTATCATATAACCTTTTTTTATTCATTCCCATGCAATCAAAAAAGAAATTCCATGTTTTGCTCTCTTGATGAATTGTAGGAAGAAAAAGATCTTTTTTTTCCATTTTGTTGAAATTTTTAATTTCAGTCTTAGTCTTTTTCTGAATCTTGATGCCAATATGTGCATTGGTCCAGATCTCTATATTATTCTCAATATTATTTAGAAAACAAAGAGGAAGAATTCTACAATCAAAATATTTTCTATCCAAATTAGTATTCCTATCAATAAGAAATCCTTTTTCTACTTTGTCTAGATAATCATTACTAGGTATACTTACCAATACATAAAATGATTCAGGTTTCGATGTATTGAAATGATATTTAATTTCTTGGTCCCCGTTTTTTTCTAATGTTGATTCAGAAATGTATAAATTAGGGAGGTTTATGTATTTATATGATAAAATATCATATCTGTAATGTTTTTTCCATTTATCCTTTTTATTCATAAATGAATTCTCTGCATAGTCATTTTCATTCATGGAATAAATGAATTTGTATTTTTTATAGAAATCCAATTGGTTTGATTCCTTATTTTGAATCATATGATGTTTTTCAATTCTATTTCTCCATTCTTTAGGTACTAATACTAATTGATACTTTTTTTTTTTAGATAAATCGTATTGATAAAAACTTTTTAACCAGTTTTTCCATTCGTTCATTACAAACATATTAATGTGCTTATGTCTTGATTTATAATTAAATATTCCGTGTATCATATAATAGTCTTTTAAATTATCCTTAAAAAAAGGATAGCTCCCTTGATATTGAAGTACAGGTCTCAATTGATACTTATTAAGTAATTGGTTTTGTGATATTTTGTAAAAAACATATGCTTGGGATAGGGAAGATAAGTTCCAATAAGTATTGGAATTTTTATTGCTAGTCTTGCTAGTCTTAGTATTATCAATATTTGAAAACAATTTTTTTATAGTCAAAAGAAAATTCATTGTATTTTGATTTCTTTCATCAATTCCTTCTTGTTCTTTATTTATTCCATTGTTGTAAATGGATTTATTAAAGATCTTTTTTGTTGATTCAAATAAAAGTTGTGTATTGATCTTAGAAATATTATTAGAAATATTAATGGTATATAAAAAAAGATCTATGTATATTTTTTCAATGAATAATTTGATAAAGTAGTGTGATTTACGCATTAATCGGATATTTTTCCTTTTTAATATTTTCCAAATATGCTTCTGTAATCCCGATCTTTTATTATCATAAATTATAACTATTTCTTTTTTTTTCTTGTCTTTTGCAGTTCCTTCAATTTGATTCCTTATTTGAATTGTCTTATCAGAAAGATCTTTCATTCTTCTTTCTATTAGTGAATAATTGAACCAATTTATCGTTTGATTTAGAACGGATGATTCGCTAGGAATATTTCTTTTTAAATCTTTTTTCTTTTCGTTTGGTTCATATACTTTTTCTTTCCTCACTTCAAATAATAAATTTAGATTTACTTTATCCAGTTTTTTCATTATTAGGTTGATAATTCGAACTATTTGGATGACTTCTTTTTTCTTTCTTTTTTGAAGTTCTTTATAAATAGGTTCAAAAAAGAAAGGTCGTTTTCGAGGAGAACCAAAGGGAAGTTCCGCTTCCATTCCCCAGACTGTTAAAAAACAAAAATTTGTTTTTTTTTCTTTTTTTTTCATTAGATCTCTATGATGAGGTCGTGCCCTAGATTTTCTCCAAGGTTTTAGACAGAAAGGATATAAAATCTTTATCTGAATACCGTCTATTAACCAAGCTTGGGGAAATTCTGTTTCTGATAATTGAACACCATTATAGGTGCATTTAATATGGATTTCTCTATTCCATTCCTTAAAATCCTCGTCCCACTCGGGAATTTGAAATAATAATATACGGAAAAGATTTTTGGCTATTATTAATGAAGGCAATATAATGTATTTTCTAAGAAAAGATTGGGTTACTAACATCAAACTTCTTATTACTTGAGTCAATATAAAGGTATCCCAAGCTTCTGATATTTCTTTATGTTCATTTTTATATTTTTTTTCTTCTTTCTCCTTTTCTTCTTTTTTATCTTCATTTTCAAAATAGGAAATTTTTAACCCCATCCAATTCCTAAAAATTAGATTCTTAATTTCGTTGATATCAAAAAACGAAAAAAAAGATGTTTTGTCTAGACGATCCAAAAAAAGAGGAGAATGTACATTTACTTGAAAGAGGTTCCAAATAACTGTTTTACGTCTTTGAGCGCGCATGGATCCTTTGATTAGATTGCGACGAAAATCCGATTGTTGTGAGTAACGTATCAAAGTCACTTCTTCCTCTTCCATTTGATCATCCTTTTTATCATTGTTACTAGTATTCTGATCATTATCGTTATAAATTATCACACGTTTGGCTCTTCTTGAATGAATCTCATAATATTCTTCCTCCAAATCTTCTTCATTTTCTTCTTCCTCTTCTCTCAATTTATCTATTAATTTGTATGACCATCGAGAAACCTTTTTAATGATTTCTTCTTTTTTAATTCCAATAGATTTCTTTTTCATTATTTTTTGATCTTTTGTATGTGTTGTAATTACATCAAATAAAGATTGAAAATATTTTGCTTCACTTTCTGAATCAATTCCTTTTTCTTCTGTAGAATTCAAAAATGATTGGCGGTGAAGTTCTACGGAATCATTAAGAAGTAGATCATGAATCTTATTTATAAAAAAAAATTCTACTAAATCTTCTGTATCTGTATAAGTATTCATGATTGCACATGAATCTAATTCTTTTCTCGTTCCTCGATATGGTCCGTTGAAAAAAGGATCATAAGCTTTTGGCAAGCATTTCTTTTTTTTTTCATCATCACATAATATGGTTTTTTTTTCAAGCATATCCAGACTAGATGATCTCTCATTTTTTTCTATAACTTGGATTCGGCTTCTCAATTCATTGTTCAAATTGCACTTTTTTTTTTCATTAGCATAAATCCAAGAATTATAAAGATCTTCATCATATAGTTTTTCTATTATGTACAAAGAAATTCTTCGTT